ATTACTTAGAAAAAATTCCCATATATTTTTATATAATGTAATGAGCCTGTCCCCTCTTTTTTTTCGTTCATATTCAAAAAAAATATATAAACTAGCATCAGATAAAAAGATTTAGAGGACTCTTTTGACAAAAAATATGTAATTATCAACAAAGTTGTTTCTTTTGTTTCTGAAAATGCAAAAAATTTTTATTACTTATAACTTATACATAACGCATAGGTCGTCGCTTCAGCATTGAATAAAAAAAGGGGCATTTTGCCCTCTTTTACAATAAGTTACAAATAAGTCGTTCAAATCGTTTTATCATTTATCAATATGAGTGTTATCCATCGATAAAATATTCAGTTTGAACCATCTCTTTATTAACATATTGGTAGAAAGAGTACCACGCTGCATCTAGACTTCAAAGAGTTTGTTTTAACCATATTATATTAAGGGTCCTGCGTTATTGGTTGCTAGAGAATCAAGATAGGTTTTACCAATGAATTGAATCACGAAATGCTATGTTTCTTCCATAAAACATAAATTATTTATATTTAGTCCGAAGTAATTCGCGCAATCGTGCACCTTTCTTTTATTTCCTAGTTAGAACGAAAAGGGTACAGCTGGTTGTATCCCGACGATTTCTGAAATAAACAACTCGCACACACTCCCTTTCCAAAAAAGATCAATACACCAAGCACTACACTTAGATTTATTAGATTTGTTGATAAAATATCGGTATTAAACCCGAAACTCCCGGCGGATGGCCAGTAGCCCCAAGAAAGGAAAGAGTCGGTTACATTTTTCATATCATCTCCTCGTATGGATAGACTAACTAGATCGACTCAAAAATTGACTAGAGTTATTTTTGTATCACTTCGCACCTCTTTTTTATTTAGTCCCTTTTTGTTCTGTTACTATTGGGAAATTGTGAAATGGATTTTATTTATGTGAACTATCCCCTTGTTTCAATACTTAGTTTCTCTTGGAGTAGGAACGGGAAGGATGAAAGCGAGGCGGGATACTAATTCCTCATCCGCAAATCCAACCCTCCCGTAGATTATTTTCTTTTGTCAACAACGACATAATTCTACGAACGAAATCTTGATATAATTTGAAAAATCAAACGACAAATCCAAGGCAATAAATATATATTTTATATTTCTAATATTAAATAATTAAATAATATTAAACAAAGGGATTCGCAAACAAAAGGGCCAATGCTACAACGAGTCCATAAATTGTTAAAGCTTCCATAAAAGCTAGACTAAGTAATAGAGTACCTCGTATTTTGCCCTCCGCCTCAGGCTGTCTCGCGATACCCTCTACAGCTTGGCCCGCAGCAGTCCCTTGACCAACCCCCGGTCCAATAGAAGCAAGTCCTACAGCCAACCCAGCAGCAATAACAGAAGCGGCAGAAATAAGTGGATTCATGATAAGTTCCTCGTACCAAAAAAAGAAATAGTTAATGATACAACTACCCAACCAATTATGACTTAATTATTACGTCGTAGGATTCATCCAATCCAATAGAAGTAACTGAGAACTTCTAGATGAAATAATAGTATTAGTGAATCATCAAAACTACTTCGATATCTCCTTTTGAGTTTCTATCGGAAGAGTCTTTTGAAATCCCTACTACAACTTTAGCTCTTCCGTTTATCGGTTTTTTATTCAATTCACAGTAACAAGTAAACGGAAAGGAAAGGACTTCTATTCTATTGCTGAAAATGGGAGGAGTAGGTCAAAGGAATCTATCTTTAATTCATATATACCCAGCAATATGTAATATCACATATACATGTCTTTCTTCCATAACGTAAACCAAGTGTTTATCTTCGATTCAAAACGGATCTAATCTAACTACACAAATTGATTAGTCCAAATCATCTCATACAAATATTATTATTATATAGAATAATGGGGTATAAATAGAATATTCGTTGAGGGGGGTATGCTAGTAAGTGGACGGAAGATAACTTTAGGAAAAAGAGCATTTTTGTCTCTTTCCCTTTTTTTGCAACTCTCTAATATCCTACTATCTAATATCGTACTTTTTTTGGTTTTGCTATTCCTTTCTATCGTATATGACGTAGTTGTATATTCCTTAAATAAATTATCTTGAACCAAATGACTGCTGTTATTTATTGTTTTGAAAAAAACAACAAGACTGTTTCAATGATGGCCTTCCATGGATTCCCCTATATAAGCCGCGGCTAGGGTTGCAAAAATAAGAGCTTGAATACCACTAGTAAATAATCCAAGGAACATAACAGGTATAGGAACCACCGAAGGGACTAAAGAAACAAGAACAACAACGACTAATTCATCAGCTAAGATATTCCCGAAAAGTCGAAAACTAAGCGATAAAGGTTTTGTGAAATCTTCTAAGATGTTAATCGGTAAAAGGATTGGAGTTGGTTGAATATACTTACCGAAATACCCCAATCCTTTTTTTGTAAGACCCGCATAGAAATATGCCACTGACGTGAGTAAAGCCAAAGCAACGGTAGTATTTATATCATTCGTGGGTGCAGCTAACTCTCCATGAGGTAATTGTATGACTTTCCAAGGTAAAAGAGCTCCTGACCAATTAGAAACAAAAATGAATAGAAACATAGTTCCAATAAAAGGAACCCACGGACCATATTCTTCTCCAATTTGAGTTTTACTAACATCTCGAATAAATTCAAGAACATATTCGAAGAAATTTTGACTCCCACTCGGAATGGTTTGTGGGTTGCGAACAGCTATAGTAGCCGAACTTAATAAGATAGCAATTACAACCCAAGAAGTCATAAGTACTTGGCCGTGGACTTGGAAACTGCCTATTTGCCAATAGAAATGTTGGCCTACCTCCACACCCGATACATCGTACAAGCCTTTTAGTGTTAGTGTGTTTACTAGAAAATTCATATTACCCCCTAAAATTAAAAAAATTGACCCTTAATTTTTTTTGATTCAACCATCTCTTTGCCTACTTGAATCTGATATTTAGAATACCAACTAAGATTACTATTTTGAATAGTAACTAATCACATAATATACCGGTTACTCTTATTTAGTTTGTTTTTAAAAATCCAGAAATAGCAATCAACTTAAAAATATATGAGAGTTTCGAAGTAGGTTATTTATCATATTATTAATCAAGGATTTCTTATATAGCTAAAATGTCCTTCACATATTGCGAATACTAATTTGTTAAGAATTAATCGGATTGAAGATATAGCATCATCATTCGCGGGAATCGAGATATCTGCTAGATTAGGGTCACAATTTGTATCAATTAAACAAATTGTTGGAATTCCTAAAGCGATACATTCTCGTAGAGCTGTATATTCTTCGTGCTGATCGACGATGATTACAATATCGGGTAAACCTGTCATATATTTAATCCCGCCCAGATATGTTTGCAAACGAAATAATTGTCTTTTGAACACGGCTGCATCTCTTTTTGGAAGACGGCTAAGTCTTCCTGTTTTTTGTTCCATTCTCAAGTCCCTAAACGTATGAAGTCTCATTTCTGTAGTAGACCAATTCGTTAACATACCGCCGAGCCATTTTTTATTAACATAATGACACCGAGCCCGTATTGCAGCCCAGGCTACTGAATCAGCTGCTTTATTTTTGGTACCAACAATTAAGAATTGTTTTCCTCTACTTGCTGCCTCAAAAACCAAATCACAAGCTTCTGATAAAAAACGAGCAGTTCGAGTTAGATTTGTAATATGAATACCCTTACGCTTTGCGGAGATATACGGTCCCATTTTAGGATTCCATTTCCGAGTACCATGACCAAAATGAACCCCTGCCCCCATCATCTGTTCTAAATTGATGTTCCAATATCTTCTTGTCATTTCTCCCCACACCCCCTTTTTTTAAGAGACGAGCAACCCTGAACTCAAATAAAAGGTTGTTCCGATGGAACCTTCTACTCTACCCTATAAATTGGACGTAGAGCCACGACCCAAGCAATTCTATTCTTTTCGAGACATTTCTCTTTTTATTATTAAATCTAATGACTGCACCAAATCAAAGAAAAGGGATGAATCCTTTCTTAGCAATCATGAAATCCGATAAATGGTTGTTCTGATGTATCGTGGAAATCCTTTGAAGGGGGATAATCAAACAATTTTCTGTGGTAAAATAAAATGTCTCTCATTTCTCCATCAAATCGATTCTTTTTTTTTGTTTCCAAAGGATTATATTGTTTTGAAGGATGCACGAATCCTTTGAATCCGGTCCCGCCAGGTATCATCCCCCCCAAAACAACGTTTTCTTTCAAACCTTTCAACCAATCGATACGCCCCCGTAGAGCTGCTTTTGCTAAAACTCGAGCAGTTTCTTGAAAACTCGCTTCCGATATGAAGCTTTGAGTATTGAGAGATGCTCTTGTTATTCCCAATAAGATGGCTCGGTAACAAATCGTTTCTTCCAAAGCTCGTCCCACTCGTTCCGCTCGCAACAATCCAATTAGTTCTCCGGGTGAAAAAACGTTTGACATTCCGTCTTCTGAAACCAATACTTTTGATGTTATTTGACGTACAACAATCTCTACATGCCTATTATGAATCTGCACCCCCTGGGATCGATAAACCTTTTGGATCTTATTAACCAAAGAGATACGACTTTGCACTATAGTTAGCTCAGCACCAACCAAGAATCCCCAAGGAATGCCAAGAATTCTTGTTATACACTCGTTCCAACCTTCAATCCTCTTTTCGAGATTTATCGATATTGAATCAATCGAACGTACTTCTAACACCTGTTCCACTTTTGGAAGACCCTGCGTTATATCACCGGATCTCGATTTTTCATATATAAATGTAACCAATGTGTCTCCTTCATAAAAAATTTCCCCATAATGGCCATGAACAGTTGCTCCCGGGGTAGCCAAATAAGGCTTAGCTGATCGTATTATTACAGAATCCCCTTGAACAAATATAACTTGACCGGATTTTTGGTGCGGTCCGTTTTTGTCTATACACACATTTTGACAAATAAACTGTCCAAGACTTATTATTGGAGAGGTCTCTTCGCAACAACTGTGACGGATAAAATACCAATTCAAATGGAATGAATTGAAAAAAATGTTACTGCCTGGATCAGTAGTATAAATTCTACCGCTCTCATCTATTGAATAATATTTAATTGCTTGAAAAGTCTGTTTTAAATTGTCAAGTTGGAAACAATTTGTTAACAAGATCTGATTATGAGTTTTTAAACGGTAAAATAAATAAAAATTATCAATTGAAGGAGACGATCCTAAAGGTCCGAATGACTCCCGAATTTCAATTAGTAAATCTTTTTGAATGGATTCTTTTATTACATTATGATAGTTTACTCGGTTGGATGGGCTCATTCGAGAACACTTGGATGATAACAAAATTATCAATGATTGGAATTGCTTATTTCTATTCAACAGCGTATGCATAGTTCCTTGATTTGGTGGGTTAAGGAATTGTTGAATCTTTGCCTTGGAATAAATGGAATAAAACGGATTACTGTGGGTGCAATCTGATCGATTATCCCAGAGCAATCCTGAAACTGCGGAATCTTTTCTTTTTCCGATATACGAAATAGGAGATTTTGCCAAATCGATTCTTAAGAAATGCCGAATCAAATCGTTTGTTCTTATTTCAACAAAAGAAGCACGGGCTTCTTCGTTAGAAGAGTTTTTTTTATCTTGTTCCCAATTCAATACTAAACAAGTCCGAACTAATTGAATACTTGTATCCGAAATTCCTCTATTTTGATTGACTTTTCCAGAAAGGATATAATTGACAACTCGAAGTTGCACATTATCACTTTCCTGCAAGATATCAGTAGGGAAAATTGCTGCTAAATTGGGGCCATCCGTTATGTTATATGTAACAACAGGTCGAACCAAAACAAAATACTTTTTTTTGCTAGGTGTAATCCGTTGGACATAGATCCAATTTGTCAATTTTTTGGATTCCTTGGAATTTACCTTTCCTCTTCTTGGTGGGATCAAAACGCCGCTATACCGGGATATTTTATCGGTATCCACAGGAAAATGGATATCTCCAGAAAAAATTTTAAGTTCAATTCTGTTTTTTTTTCTCTCCACCCGGACCAACCCACCTACTCGGCTTCTTATATTTAAGGTGATTGGTGTATCTACTCCAACAATACTATTGTTACGGACCATTATGAAAGAAGATCCGGATAATATATGCACTTCCTCAGGAATGAAAAAAAAGAAATCCACTTTCGTTTGGATTTGGTGTTTTGGCATAAATTCCTTGACTCCTCGATACTCAATCAAATCTTCCTTTTTAAGAATTGACTGCATTTCGATATTCGCATATCCATATTTAGTAATCCCAGAACGCTTTCTTCTATATCTAGGATCATCGAAATAGGAAAGAATACTATTTCTATGTAAAATACCATTTAGGGGGATTTCAGGCGAGATACCCGGAGGGGGCGTTAGTCTGGTCTCGCCTCCTTGAATTGATTGGAGTAAAATGAGAAATACATTTCTACGCTTCTTTGACAATAAATCAGAATTCTCGTGCAGAATGGCCGGATATATTAGATTACAATAAAAATCCGAGTAGTGTCTCGGCCGGTGTTTAGTTACAGCGAGGTTAGAAGTATACCTTCGCTTGACAGAACGAGAATGCACGTTAAGTTGATCTTGATCCTTGTGAAGCGAAAGGGAGACTGAACTGGATCTGTACGGACCTCCTAATAATATCCATAAATGACTTGTTTTTGGTAATAGATGCACATTCCCATATGTAAATTCAGATGCATGATACACATCGGTACTCCAGTGCATTTCTCCGTCTGAATCCGAATAACTATGTTTTCGAACCCTCTCTTTAAAATTAAAAGTAGGTGTTCCTGCGCGAATCTCAGCAATCACTTGTTCGGATTCTACATATTGATCGTTTTGAACTAAAAGAAAACTTTTTCGCGGAATATTGACATTATGAATAAGATCTTCACTCTCAATGATTACATACAAGTCTATAGAACATAGAAAGGCAGGATGCCCGTGACGGGTACGTGTCGGATGAACTAAATCCTCATTGAATTTAATTTTTCCATTACAAGGCGCTCTCACATGTTCCGCAGTACCCCCCGTGAATACGCCGCCGGTATGAAAAGTTCTTAATGTTAATTGAGTCCCCGGTTCTCCAATCGATTGACCCGCAATAATACCTACAGCTTCTCCCAACTCAACCAGGGCGCCATGAGTAGGACTCCGCCCATAGCATAATCGACAGATCCAAGATGTACTCCTACAGGTAAAGGGGGTTCGAATAGATATTGGTTGTGCTCGAAAGGTTATGAATCTATTTACAAGCCCAATCCCAATATCTTGATTTCTAGTAGCAATACATCGTGGACCCATATATACATCATCTGCTAATACACAACCAATTAATGATTGAATAAGAATCCTTTCTGACATCATCCCATTCCGAGGACTCACAGAAATACCGCGGCCGGTGCCACAATCTATTCGTCGTACAACAACGTGTT